CTACATATTAGCAATCAATTCACATAAACGCCTACCTTTCTTGATAATCATGGGAAAAAAGTTTGTATACATAGCTACTTTTAATCATTATATCAAGCAATAAAGCTTCAAAATACTATATCTATATTTAACATTTACATTCTATCATATAAAATTAGTTAATAACCGTAACAGCAATATGATAAATCCCATATTGTATAATTTTATATTGATTAAGTGAAAAATTAGTAAGACAACTAATTTTATATATTAAGAGAAATTTAAACTTAAAGTAATAAATATGTATTACCTAAATACTTAAAATTATATAATTTTAAAACCTAGATATATATTAATTATATTTTCTTGTTTTTGAATATTTACTAAATCCGGGGATTTACATTTTTTGATGATTTATAAATTTTCTGATAAATAACTTACGAATAGTGAGATTATTTATGAGAAGGAGATGGTAATAATACTAGAGCACTTAAGAATACTAAGATTAATCCAATATCTCCTCCTAATACTGATTCTAATGTGCTTCCTAATAAGATAGGAGCAAATAATAAGAATAAGAATCTAATTAATCCTAAAATAATATATAATGCATAACTTGTAATAATACCTGTGTCATAGCTAGCAATATTACGTCCTGTGTTACTTAACACATTGCTTAAACCAAATGGTCCTACTAATTCTAAGATACCTCGATCGATTACTTTAGAAATTGTATGTCCTAATCGTAATCCTCCAGTAATAATAAATTGATTATACACATTATCTACAAGCCATTTAGAATTTAAAAAGGCATAAATTCCTTTACCTAATGAATTATTAGTTAAATTAATTGTAAATAAAGGTGTTACATGGTATAGATAAACAGCTAAAGCTGCTCCAAAGAAACTACCAATAGCTGGTAATAATTTTAATACTAATGGAATACCAAATTCTGCTTCAATTAATGAAATATGGTTTGGATGTTGGAATAGAGCTGTTGATAAGAAATCTGTACCAACTCCTACGAACATATCTTTAGCAACATAACCAAATCCAATTGATAGGATTGAAAGAATTACTAATGGAATTACAATAATCATAGGTGCTTCATGTGCATGTAGGTAATCTCCTTTAGGTGCATTAGGTACTGTGAAGAATGTTAGAGAGATTAATCGGAATGAATAGAACGCAGTGAATACAGCAGAAATTGTTCCTAACCAGTATGCAATGTTTCCTGATACTTCGTATTGTCCTAATGCTACTTCTAGAATTAGATCTTTACTATAGAATCCTGTTAAGAATGGGAATGCCATTAATGATAATGATCCAATAAGAATTGCTGTGTATGTGAATGGTAAGAAGTTAACTAATCCACCTAATCGTCGCAGATCTTGTTGGTCTGCCATTCCGTGAATTACTGCACCAGCAGCAAGGAATAGAAGAGCTTTGAAGAAAGCGTGGTTAACAAGATGGAATAGGGCAACATTATATTGTGATAGACCTACTGCCATGAATAGATACCCCATTTGTGAACAAGTAGAGTAAGCAATTACTCGTTTTAAATCATTTTGTAATAGACCTGTTGTAGCAGCGAAAAATGCTGTTAAAGCTCCAACCCATGTAATTACAACTAATACTGTAGGTCCATATTCAATAATTGGTGAAGATCGTAACATTAAGTAAACTCCTGCTGTTACTAGTGTAGCAGCATGAATTAAAGCAGATACAGGAGTCGGTCCCTCCATTCTATCTGGAAGCCATGTATGTAATCCAAATTGTGCTGATTTTGCCATTGCACCAATTAATAATAGTAATCCAATAATAGTAATAGCTGTTTCATTAATATAAGGTGCAATTCTAAACACTGTGGCATAATCTACATTTCCAAATACCCATAAAATAGCAAAGAAACCAATAGATAAGAACATATCACCAACTCGGTTAACTGTTAAAGCTTTAATACCTGATTTATTGGCTTGAATTCGAGTAAACCAGAAATTAATTAATAAATATGATGAAATACCAATTCCTTCCCAACCTACGAACATGATCAGATAATTATCTCCAGCTACAAGAATTAACATGAAGAAAGTGAACATTGATAAGTAAGAGAAGAATCGTTGATTGTGTGGATCTTCCGCCATATATGAAATTGAATACATGTGAACAAGAGAAGATACAACTAGAACAGGTAATAACATAGAAACAGTTAAACTGTCAAATAAGAATCCCCAATTTACTAATAAGAATTCCGAGTCAATCCAACTAAATAATTCAATAGATACAGGAGAGCTACATAAACCTACTTCATAAAAAGCAACTAGTGCTAATAAAGCACTAGTCATTAATGCTCCTGTTGTAATAATATGTGCACCTGTAACACCGATTTTTCGTCCTAATAAACCAGCTACAGCTGATCCAAATAACGGTAAAGCTAGAATAGATAAATACATTATGTTCGTAATGAAATATTTCCTCGTAATCGGTAATAAGCTACCAGAATACCTAAACCAATAGCACTTTCAGCTCCAGCAATTGCAATAATGTATACAGAGTAAGTTTGTCCTAAAATATCATCAAATTGGTATGAACTAATTAGAACTAATAAAGTTACTGCTAATAACATCATTTCAATAGAAATAATCATTAGAATAATGTTTTTTCGATTAAGAATGAAACCTAAAATTCCAATGAGGAATAAAACTAGTGATAATGTCATAATTTTTAATTTATCCTTATGGTACTAGTATATTAATATATAAACTTAAGTTTATAATTATTTTATAATGAATTAATTCCCTTAAACAATTTATTTATCTCTTTATATAAAAAAGTTTAAGATAAAGAATTTAGCCTTAATAAAAAATTTTTTTAGTAAAAGTGTTAAGATTATAAAATTTTATTATTTACTAAGCCTAACACTCCCAATAGTTCAGAAGGAGACTGTAAAATTACTTTTATTAACCTAGGTGTTTCTTATCAATATGCCTACACCTCCTATTAAGGCAAGAGGAAAAAGTTTATAGGAGTACTAGATTTGAACTAGTTATGGTAAACCTTTCTCCTTTATATTAAGTATAATTACTTTTCTATAATAAAAATTTAATACTTATTTTAATGATATTATATTATAAAGGTTTATAGAAATTAATACAAAAAAAATTTTTTTATATTATCTATTTATATATTATATAATTAATAATATAAATCACACCTATACTATTATCTTATTATAGTATAAAATAACCTTCACTTTCAATTACTATTATACTTTTTCATTTAATGTTTAGGACTATTATTCGAGAAGAAGGGGACTCGAACCCCCATACCCCATCTTGACAAAATGGTGTCTTAACCAATTAGACTATCATCCCTTTTTTTTTATTGCTTTTAAATAATTAACATATAATATATATTACAATAAAAATATTATAAAAGTAATAATAACTCTCTTAAAAATATTGTTAGAGGTTATGTAATAGGGGGTATGGCATAATGGTTGTGCATCTGACTTCTAATCAGCTTAAGCCAGTTCGATTCTGGTTGCTTCCAAAATATATAATACTGCCCCAAGTGAGAAGATTAAAATAGGTATTTAGACTGAATAAGTTGATTAGTTAACTAAATTTATATTTAAACTTAATCATAAAAGTACTATTTCAGACAGTTTTAGTTAATAAAAATTTTATTATTATTTTATAAATTTTTTTAATATTTATTGTATAAAACAAATAAAATCATTATTTATCTTCAAATAATTATATAATAAGACAAAGTCCAATAATATATATCTATTTTAAAAGTAAGAGTAAAAATTTTACTCTATATTAATTTATAAGTAATTAGGAAAATATTGAGAGATTACCTAGATAATGTGTAGCTTAACAAATATTTTTAACATGACAACAATTCCAGCACTTAAAAAACAATTCCAACCACATCCATATCATATGGTTGATGTATCACCATGGCCTTTATTAACTTCATTTGCAGTATTAACAATGATGATTTCTGCTGTATTATATTTCAATAATTTAGAAAATAGTGGTCAATTATTAAGAATGGGGTTAACTAGAACATTCTTTGCTTTTGTATTATGGTTCCGAGATATCACTACAGAAGGTACATATTTAGGAGACCATACATTAATTGTACAAAAAGGATTAACAATGGGAGTTGCATTATTCATTGTTACAGAAGCCTTTTTCTTCTTATCTATTTTCTGGGCATATTTCCATTCATCTCTATCACCTACAGTAGAATTAGGTAGCCATTGGCCACCTAGAGGTATTGAAGCATTAAATCCTTTTGCTATTCCATTATTAAACACAATTCTATTATTATCTAGTGGAGCTACTGTAACATATGCTCACCATGCTTTAATTGAAGGAGACCGAAAAGCTACATTATTAGGTACAACTATGACATTATTATTTGCTATTCTATTCACTGCTCTACAAGGTGTAGAATATGCAAATGCAGGTTTCACAATTGCAGATGGGGTATACGGATCATGTTTCTATTTTGGAACAGGTTTCCATGGATTACACGTTATTGTCGGAACAGCTTTTATTGGGGTAGCTTTCTTCCGAATTATTGCATACCATTTAACAGATCACCATCACTTAGGTTTTGAATCATCGATTCTATATTGGCATTTCGTTGACGTTGTATGGTTATTTCTTTATGTTAGTATTTATTGGTGGGGGAGTTAACCCGGTTGTTTATTTTAATAATATGAATATCCAATCTATTACTTCATCTATGCATATTAATGATTATTTTAATATTTATAGTTTCCTTCTAATTCCATTTATTTATGGATTATTTAACTATTTAATAATTCAGTTATTTAGAAAATTATTCAAAAAAATTGCTTTCTGTCTTTACCTTATTAAAGTATGGTTTACTGATTACCCTCTTTATACTATTATATTTATTTTATATGCCCCATCATATATCATAATTATAATTATAAGATTATTAAAATTACCTGAACTTGTACTAGATCCTTCTTATATCACTATTTTATTTAAATTATTTGAACCATTAATCCGTATTTTTAATACAATTAATCTTGAAATCAAAAAAATAGACTTTTCTAGACTAATAAATTTAATTCAATATAATTATAATTATAGAGAAAGCGCAAGTTCTAATGATTCTTCAACATTTAATATTAGACGATTAGTATATACTGAATTATTCTCTGATTCACAAAATAATGGAAATGACAATAATAATACAGCACTTACTATTAATGACCATGTAGCAACTTCAAGTACTTCTCCTATATATGATAGATTTAGATTACAAATTCAACGTATTGAAACATTATCTGAACGTCATAAACAACTTCTTGTTGATTTAGAAGAAAGATCACGTAACTCAGAAACCTTATTAGTTAGTTCCTACGGTAATGAAAGAAAAATAGAATTAAGTAGAATTAATACAAATATTGTTACTGCTTTAAACTGTTTATCTATTGGTAGTTTTGATTTTACAAATGAACAAATCTTAAATTGTTTAAAAATAATTAGCCCTTATATTTCAGATAAAGTAGCAGTTGAATTCATTCTAAATGGTAATAATATTTATGTTCCAGATGATACAGTATTTTATTATTTCCAATGGAAATATCCTAATATGACAAGAGAAGAGCTCCATGGTTTTATCATAGAAACTATTAGGGATTTAAATCCTTAATTTCTAATTATTTTATACTACAATCCCCGTTTATTGTTCTAATAAACAAGCCCGAAAAAGTAAAGTACACAACATTAAATAAGTGCCAAAAAAATTAAGATAATCTTATAAATTTAGTTAACTTTAAATATAAGACACAATATGTGTTTAACGACTTAGGATCTTAAATTTTTAAAAATTTATAGCATAGTCTAACCAATAATGAAAATTATTGAAGAATAATTTCTATAATAAACTGTTAATAAATGTCATATGGTTAACTTTATCTTTTTGTATTTATTGGCCCAATTATTCTCATTTTCTTGATAATTTAAATAATATTAGTTTATATACTATTAATTTATTAGAGATGCATAAATATTTTAATATTTATACTTATTTTCCAATCTATTTTATTTACTTACTATGTAAATTCTCTTATCTAAAATTATTAAATTATTTATTTCCTAAAATAGCTTTTTTATTATTCTATATTAAATACCTTTTTCAAGATATGCCTTTTATTTGTATTACCTTATTTATTTTATATGGTCTCCCTATTTTATTTTTATCTATTATTAATAGATTTTTAGGTGTTTATTATTTTAGTCTTTACATTAATACATATATGAGTATTAGATATGATGCAGACATATTTTCCCTATTTTTCAAGTATAGATTGGATATTTTTACTAACGTAAATACTTTACTGTCTAAAATTACATCATTACGATTTTTTGAGTATATTTCAAATATCTATACTAATATCAATATCCTATTAAATGAATTATCTTTCTTACAATACAATTTTAGACTATTGGGTGAAGAAAATCTAATTACATCATCTAATATTAATGAATTACTAAATAATCATATTTATTATTCTTCCTCAGAAACATCTAGTAAAAATTTATCATTATCTTCAACATTTACTCCTATTATAAAAAATCCTTATTTTATTTCTTATCAAAACAAACTAGATGAATCTATCAAATGGTACGATATTATAAATAAATGTAATCTAAATTTATTAATTAAAGAAGCTCAATTAAAACAACTAGTTATAGATCGATTAACTAAATGGCACGGTGTTTTCGGTAGTCCAAGAAAATTAAGAGAAACTAGTTATCAGATTAAAGTATTAGGATTACAAATTGAGGAATTAAAAGTTAAAAGAGCACATAGATTAGCTCAAGGTCAAATGAGTGATGAACAGAGAAGAGAATCCTTAAAGAATTTAATTAAAGATATTCAAAATAAATAATTAAATTCTAATTAATTTAACCTATAATCCCCGAAATATTGATAAAGAGTAAATAATAAAACTATAAAAAATTAGAATTTACCGTAAAAATATAGATAAGAAAGGCAAATAAGAAGATCTTCTTATGTTACATATTTAACTTGAAAATATTAATGTAAAAATCGGGGATTAATTAAGATACTGTATATAGTAAGTTAGTTACAGCTACATGTAAATCATTTAAAATAATATTAGGGAAAATACCTAATACGAATGCTGGTAATAATAAAGTAAATAATAACATAAATTCTCGTCGTGTTACATCTTTAGCTTTTGCTAAGTATTGTGAATAGGCTCCGAAAGCAATACGATTAAATAAGAAAATACTATAACAAGCAGAGAAAACAATACCTGTAGCACCTAGAATACCAATAATTGGAGATTTTTGGAAAGCCCCAGCTAAAGACATGTATTCTGCTGCCCAATTAAGTGATAAAGGAATACCCATATTAGCAATTGTAGCTAAGAAGAATAATAAGGAGAATACAGGCATATATAATGTCATTCCACGGTAATAACGAATTACTCGAGTATGGAAAGAGTCATATAGTACTCCTCCAACTAGAGTGAACATAGCAGGTGAAATAAAACCATGTGCAATAGATAATAAAATAGCACCTTCAATACCTACAATAGTATTAGAGAATACACCTAATACAACAATAGCCATATGACTAATAGAAGAATAAGCTACAAGTCTTTTGAAATCAGATTGTCGAATTGTAGCTAATGATGAATATACTAATGTAATAATAGCAATAGTTTGTACTAATGGACTAAAATATGCTGTTGCATCAGGTAAGAAATTAATAAGAACTCGTAAGAAACCATAAATAGCTAATTTTAAGAAAACTGAAGCTAATAAAATAGAACCCGCTAAAGGTGCTTCAGCATGAGCTCGTGGAAGCCACATATGGAAAGGAACCATTGGAGTTTTAACTGCAAAAGATAAGAAGAAAGCTAACCATAAGATTTTTTGACTTTCAAAACTAATTTCAGATAATGATAAAATAGTGAAATCAGTACTTCCTACATTATAATAAATAACCATAATAGCTAATAACATAAATAATGAACCAGCTAATGTATAAAGGAATAATAAGAATGAAGCACGAATTCGTGTAATAGAACCACCCCAAATACCTACAACTAAGAACATAGGGATTAATACAGCTTCGAAGAAAATATAGAATAACATAAGATCTAATACTACGAAAACAGCAATTAATAATGTTTCCATTAATAAGAAAGCAATGAAATAATATTTATAACCAAATTTTAAATTGTCCCAATTTGATAATAAACATAATGGTGTAATAAATGTAGTAAGAAGTACAAAATACAGACTAATACCATCGATACCAATATGTAAATGGCAAAAATCTAAAGTATTAAATTCTTGTACAAATTGATATTGTAATGAACTAGAATCAAATTCACCCCAAATAATAATTGAAAGAATAAAATTAATTAATGATCTAATTAAACCAATTTGTTTAATTTGTGTACTATTTGTTTCTTCACTCATAGGAAGAATTACTAATGTACCAATAATAGGAATTAATAATAGTGCAGTTAACATATATTTTTTTTTTTTAATAAACCTTTAATCTTATTTAACTTCTTATTAAGATTATACATCCCTTGTAATGTATAAGATAGTTAAATATATAATATTCAATATAAGTTTATATATAAACTTATAGATTTTAGAGTAAAACTAGCATAGAGAAAATTCAGGAAATTTTCATAAAGTATTATTTTTACTCTCACTTTTAATTAATTTATAAAATTTTCGAAAACTTTATTATTCAAAAAGCTGAAATAGCTTAAGGTTTAAAAATTCAATATTTTTATCAATAATATAGTAATCCGTAAATTATTGTCAAAAATATATAATACATATATTAGACGGGGATTATTTTACTGCTGTTGACGATCGTAAACATAATACAATAGGTCCTACCATGGCAAGTAATAAAATAATACTTGCTACTAATAACCATAATGAACCGTATGTATATAATCCTTGACCAATTGATTCAATTTGTAAGAAGTTTGTGAATCTTTCGTCAGCTCCACTTTGTGTAAATGCCATATGAACATTTGAACCTACTGATGAACTATCAATACCTAAGAATAATCCATTAATGTAATTAAATAATCCTAAAGGTAATCCACCTGCTTCTTTATATGATGAGGGAATTAATGATAAGATTTCGAAAAAGAATAATGATCCTACAATTAAACCTAATGGTAAGTTTTTTGTATATTCTCGTCCAACTGATACAATTTCAGTTAAATTAATATTTAACATCATAACAACGAATAAGAATAAAATAGCAATAGCTCCTACATAAACAATAAGATAAGAAATACCAATGAAACCTACTCCTAATAATAATAAATATCCTGCAGCATTAACGAATACTGAAATTAAGAATAATACTGAAATAACAGGGTTTTTTGATGTAATAACTAATACTCCAGATAATAAAGCACCAAATGCTAATAAATCTAATAAAAATGTGTTCATAATAACTAAAATTTTTTAATTATGTTATGTATCTTACTATGTAAGCACTTTAATTAACATACTCTATATATTTTTATTCTTCAACCAAGTTACCATTATACGTTGCTAAAAGGCGGGAATATATATAGTAATCTAATCTATGAAAAAAAAGAAAAAGAGTTAAAAATTGCTATACAAAAGATCGAGTTTATACTGTCTTGTGTTGACTTTCGTCTAAATAGTTTGTTGCTGGTTTTGAACCATGATCTAAAATTATAATTCTTTTATTTAAATTTCTCTCACCTCTTTTACCCTAAATTATACACAAAGATACATGATTGAGACTAAATGAGGTTTTAGATTGAAAGAAATAACTTAAATTATAAGAACATTTTATGCTTTACCTATTAAGCTACAACAACTTTATATTTATTTTTAGGCTTTCTTCAGACTTCTTTAAGCTATAGACTAAACCTAATTAATTTTCCTCCTGAAAATCTATAGCAGGCTAAATTGTATAAAAATAAATAATTTTCTGGGGTGGGCGGAATCGAACCACCACAATCAAATTTGGAATTTGAGATACTAACCGTTATACTACACCCCAATTATGTATAAAAATATTTTAACTCAATATCTATTTATAAATCCATACTATTAAATTTTATACATAATTCAAAACAGTAGATGGTTTAAGAATTTTTAGAACAGAACAAAGCAGTATATTCTAACTTAAGTTAATTTATTTCAGGGCTCATAGAGAATTGAACTCTATTCCCCAAATTTGCAATTTAGGTACAAGAACCACTTGTGAGCCCTTGTATATTTATTGTTTACTTTTCTTCTTATAGAAAGTATAGGATTTTTTATATTTAAATTTCAAGGGGAAAATAAATATATTATTTATTTTCAGATCTTAGAAGAAAAAAAAAATTTTTTTCCTGAAATTGAGTAATAGTTAAGTATTCGCACTACAATTTGGCTTAATACTTAGTTTCATTAATTTTAGGACAGCTCTAGCTAGTTATTATAAATTATAACTAGTACTAGTGATTAAATAATCCTTTTTCGGTTTAACTTTTACCCATTTAGGGGGGAAATATGGTTAATGTAAGTTTCAGTCATTAGTATCACTAAGCTAAACATTTTACAATGCGAACACCTGTGACCTATTAAAGAGATAGTCTATCTCTAACATAATCCACTTATATAAGTGGTAAATCTCCTTTAGTAGGCTTCAAGAGCTTATATGCTTTCAGCTTTTATCCTTAACGTTTGTAGCTACCCAACGATGCCGATTTTATTTCAACAATTGGTACACCATAGAAACGCAGATTCTGGTCCTTTCGTACTAAAAATCCATCTAAATTCGATTATTCTTTGGTGTGGAAGATAGGAACCATACTGACTCACGTCGTATTGAACCCAACTCACGTACCTTTTTAATCTGCGAACAGCAGAACCCTTCTCAGCTTGTGCACCAAGAGGATAAGATGAGTCGACATCGAGGTGGCAAACAGCTCTGACAATATGAACTCTCTAGAGCTATTACCCTGTTATCCCTAGCGTAACTTTTATTTCTTAAGCGATGACCTTTCCATAAAGAATCACCGGATCATTAAGTCCTACTTACGTATCTGTTCGACTTATCAGTCTAGCAGTTAAGTATGTATATACCTTTACGTTTTATTTCGTCATATATAACAAATGAGTTTCCATCTCACACAAACATACCTTTGAAGTCCTCCGATACTCTATTGGAGGAAACCGTCCCAGTTAAACTACCACCTAGTCATCAATCCTCCTAAAGGAATGGAACCTCATAAAAACTTCTAATGGTCTTTCATCGCCCTAAATATTACATAAAACAATATAAATAAGTAAGTCCTTATTTATATATTTTATTATAAATTCATGTACCTTTTGTCTGTCTTCCATTTTTATTTAGACCTGACTAGCTATAGTAAAGCTGCATAGGGTCTTCCCGTCTGCCCACACCTAAACCGCATCTTCACGGCTAATTCAATTTCACTGAGATACTGTTTGAGACAGCTGAAGCATCATTACTCTATTCATGCGGGACCGCATTTAACGGCCAAGGAATTTCGCTCATTGTGTTAGCTTACACTTTCATGCAAGATCGGACTATATCTTAATTTATTAAATATTTAAATTTAATAAATTTCCCTCGTGTAGTCTCTGAGGATCCTACTTATACACTTATTATGTATTTTGGTTTCCTGCTGATTGCCCATTGTTACATCTACAAAGATTGTCACTCTACATCTATTAATTTATTTACGAGTACTTTGAGCTTTAGGGTGTTCCAGCATATAGAGGGATGCACACCATTTCGTATGATGTCTTACGAAAATATTTGGTGTGAGCAGTGAACAACGAAAATAAGCAGTTGAATATGTACCCTAACTATCTGGGACCGCTATATTTATTTTCTAATTTCGCTACTATTAAAATCCTTATAGTTAAGACTGTCATTGATCAGAGCTTTTACAAATATCCATAAAATAGTACCTGTATTATACCCATGACATCGGACAAGATTCAGTACCTATACAATGTTGTTAAACATAGCAGATACCTGTGTTTTTGGTAAACAGTTGTGCTTCACGATTTTCTGTCACCCGATTACGCTAAATAAGATGTCTTAAAGTATTGTTTCTAACCACGCAACTTGTCATACTTTTCAGATGTAATCATCTATTTTCTTTGTAATGGGTAGTCCTTCTTATCAAGTGTACGGACGCATTTTGCCGAGTTCCTTGAACAGTATTATCTCTACGCCTTAGTATTCTCTACCTACGAACTTGTGTCAGTTTAGGGTACGGTAAGTGGTAATTTATACCTTTTATCTTATTATTTCTTGGTCAAAGACTTCCTAATTAAAACTCATCAATTATTAACAATTAATTGCAAATAATCTTAGAGACCGTTATATTTCTTAAGCTGTTTAACATTGCTTATTAACCCTTTCGCATTCGGCGAGAAGTATTATATCTTCTTTCTACGTTACTCATGTTAGCATAATCTCTTCAGTTCTGTCCAAATAATGTAACACTATTCTTCTACCATACTGAATGCTCCTCTACCCTATAATCTTCCTATATATTATATCTTATTTCTTAATTAAAATGACTTCAATATATAAGAAGTAAAATAGACATAGTTTCGGTGAATGATCTGAGACCCGTATATCTTCGGTGCGATGATTCACTAGACTACTAAGTTGTTACACTTTCATTAAAAGATAGCAACTGCCAAGCTAACTATATAGTTGTTTTCAAATCACCACTTCCTTATTTTCACTTAATCATTACTTTGGGACCTTATTCTATGTTCACGGCTGTTTCCGTCTCGACTATCCACCTTATCATGAATAGTCTGAAATTTTTGCATGTTAATTTATGTTGTTCCGAGGTTAATTACCAATGATAAAGTCTCAACGACCCCCCAATTGTACATTATTCCTATAAAAATAAAAATTCTGTGTGATAATCAGTGCTGTACCTGCATAAATTCTAAACAAAAAGTCATACTAAAATATGTTTCGAGGAGTACCAGCAATCTCGCAGTCAGATTGGCCTTTCACCTACAATCCACAACTCATTGGACAATACTGCAACATTGAACCATTCGATCTAATTACTAATCTGGTCATGGATAAATCACTGCGTTTCGGGTCTGATAATAGTAACTATACCACATATTATGTTAGTTGCTTTCGCTAGGGTTATAACCTTGCTACTATTATCAACTCGCTAACCCATTATACAAAAGGTACATTATTACTAATGTTGTCTTGATTAGACAAATTTAGCTCTAATTGCTTATATGATTACTAATTCAGGTCTAAATTTCACATCATCGGTTAACAACTAACTCTTTCACCTTTCACTCACGTTACTCTTCACTATCGCTAAACATTTATACTTAGCCTAAGAGGATGGTTCCCCTAATTTATATCTATTTAATTACCTTTAAACATAATTAAATAGATTCCTCCTTTATTAAAAATATTAATAAAAGAGAAACAAATAATACATACTATATATGTATTATTTATATAAACAAAAATTTTAAAAATTTTTAATTTTCAGCAGATTATCTTCTACTGATGTTACTTTATAAAATAATATTAATATATACAGGGCTTTCACCATACTACGGATTCCTTTTTCCAAACGATTCTAATATTAATATATTTATTGGCTAATTCCACTTTCGCTCACCACTACTTATGGAGTCTCGGTTGATTTCCTTTCCTACAGTTACTTAGATGTTTCAGTTCACTGTGTTTATATTTTTTGGTTTACCTTAGGATCGCTACAAATAAGAGATAAATATTATTTTCCAAATATAGCGTATATTTTTTATTCTAATATTATCCTTTTACTATTGTAATTAAAGTATAAATACTTTAATTTATATAGTCAAATTCAAGCTTTTCGATTTTCTTTCTGACCGTCCTTTAATAAATGTTTGCTAGGCATCCTTAATAATCACTTTGATTACTTACATTTAAATTACCATATTTTATCATACTTTTAAACTTTATTAGAATATTAAAAGGAGTGAAGAACACATAAATTTAAACACTTCGATTATCTAACGATTTGTTGTTTTCATATATTACCTATAGGGGAATATATCAGGAATATTAATATTTCTAATATGCTTAGAAAGTATACATATAAATTAATTTTATTAAGAAACTATATGTTTAGGAATATTAAATTATTTTAAAAAGAAACATTAAATATATTTTTTACCCATTTTATGATTAATCCATACTTTAACTGTAAACGCACCTCGAGTATTTTTACCAGTATAACTTCTATATTCTATAAATAAATTTTTATCACTTGTAAAGGATCCAATTTTCGCTGTTGATACTGTCATTCGTGGTCGTAATCGTTCTGTAACTAATCGTCCTGAGAAAATAATTTTTAGACCAATAATATTCGAAGGTAAATTAGTATTAAAAATATTATATGGATCTAAGTATTTAATAATATTTGTATTTCTAATAGCAGTATTTTTTAAACGTCGAAAATTATATAAACTAGCATTTTTACCAATATATTGAGCTAAAATATTTCTATCAAGATAAGGATTTCCTATTTTAATAAATCGTAATTCTACTTGTCGTTTAAATAATTTACTTAATAAGTCACCTAGATTATTAATAGTATTTTCATCTAATCTATATTCATATTTATTATTTTTATTTGGTTTTAGATAGTAAAATAAATTAATATCTACTTTATTTACACCAATATTAAATTTAGGTTTACTAGATAAAATTTTGATAGCAGAAAAAAATTTTTCAATAATTGATGTTCTTTCTTGTTGAATATTAAACATTGAAATATCACCTCTTTCTGACCCATTATAAAAATTATAATTCCCATTTAACACATTTTTATCTGCAAAAAATTCTTTATTATATTTTTTGAGTAAATTCATTTCTAATTAATATTTTTGTATTACCATTTCTATGTCAATCATTTATAGTGATAATAACATTCTTATGTCATATATTAAATTAAGGTATTAATATATTTAAAACTACCTAGCGGAAAACCAACTATAATATAATGAACTTTATTATCTTAATCTTTGATTGATTATTTTACACTATACAGTAGCCTTTATGATTATTAAAATATTTTTAGAAGAATTTATTTCATTCTTCCTCCATATTATATATAACACTTTTTAAATGTTATACTTTATTAAATGTAGCTATATAAATAAAATAGCTATAAAAGTTTTCTAAAAGTTTTTAGCAAGGGACGGGAGTTGAACCCATTTCTCTCCATTATGAAAGGAGTGTACTAACCAAATGTACTACCCCTGCTTTTATTATATATCCTTAATCTGGATTATAATGAAAGAAGACTCTTAACTTATTAACTCTATTTCGTAATTACTTGATTATATAATCTGTTTTTGAATACGATATTTGGGTAAAACCACAGAATCGAACTGTGCCATCTTCAACCACAATGAAGCATTCTGCCACTAAATTAGTCTTACCTTTTAATTTATTATACTAATAAATTTTTATATATTTAATATACATATAGCCTAAATTATATTAAGTTTACAATTAATTTATATCTTTAAATTAATATTCTATAGATATTTATGTTATATTTAATACGGACAACCGGATTCGAACCGGTGTTTTCCGAGTGGAAGTCGGAAATAATAACCACTATATTATATCCGTTATTATTAACTCCGTCAATTTTCATAGATTATACGGAATACAAGGATCAGGCTCATTAAATAGAGTATATTTATTATAAACATATAATTTTATTATGACACCTTATTGGAATCGAACCAATACCAACTGTTTCGAAGACAGCTACTCTACCATTAAGTTAAAGGTGTTATTATTATAGTTTTTAACAAGCAATAAATTATAGTAATACATATTATTTATACTTTCTTTCTTTTAATAAATAATTAAACTAAACCATAATTTTTACTTTCTTTCTTTCTTTTAATTAATCTATTTTATTCCATCTAGAAGTTCTATTATTTTAGATAAAACTTTTCCTTCCAAATATAATATTAATTATACTTAAAAGTAATATATAAGCCTATAGTATAATCGGTTAGTACACACTGTTGATATCGGTGTAGCAGAAGTTCGAATCTTCTTGGGCTTATTAATCGATGGTATCGTTATATACTACCTTAATTAGGTTTTAATTTTAACCTGATGGAAGGATAAAATATTATAGAATTCCTTAAAAAATAAAAATTTAACCAAGTTAAATATTAAATAAATATAGTATATATGGATACATATATAAATATAAACATGAATATTAATTGATGTTTTTAGATTTTTAAAAATGCGATTATTAAAATCAAATAAACTATTAAGTATTGTTAATAGTTATGTTGTGGATTCACCACAACCATCTAACTTAAGTTATATGTGGAACTTCGGTTCTTTATTAGCTACATGTTTAGGGTTACAACTTGTAACAGGTATTATTTTAGCTATGCATTATACACCTAATGTAGATTTAGCTTTCATTTCAGTAGAACACATTATGCGAGATGTTAACTACGGATGGTTAATTCGATATTTACATGCTAACGGTGCTTCATTCTTCTTCATTTTCGTATATCTTCACATTGCACGAGGTATGTATTATGGATCATATAAATCACCTCGAATTCTTCCATGGTCAATTGGAGTTATTATTCTTGTATTAATGATGGGTACAGCTTTCTTAGGTTATTAATACATGACCTATAAAAATAATCTAAATTATCAAAAAATATTAATTAATATAATTGATAACTTAATAAGTTTAACGACTAAAAATTATGTCTTTATATAATTTATATAAAGATGCTAACATAGTCTAAATAATAAAGAAATTTATTAAAATATAACTTCAGAGTCATGATAATATTATTTATGTATTACCTTATGGACAAATGTCATTATGGGGAGCTACTGTAATTACTAATATGCTATCAGCTATTCCTTGGATTGGTACAGATTTCGTAGAATTCGTATGGGGAGGTTTCAGTGTAAACAATGCTACACTTAACCGATTCTTCTCACTTCACTATTTACTACCGTTCATTCTATCTGCATTAGCTATTTTACATCTTATGACATTACATGTAAATGGAAGTGGTAATCCATTAGGAATTAGCTCAAACTCAGATCGAATTCCAATGCATCCTTATTATATGTTCAAAGATCTTATTACTATTTTCTTATTCTTCTTAGCAATGGCTATTATTGTTTTCTACTTACCTAATGTAATGGGACATAGTGATAACTATATTCCAGCTAATCCAATGCAAACACCTCCTTCTATTGTACCAGAATGGTATCTGCTTCCTTACTATGCTATTTTACGATCTATTCCTAATAAATTATTAGGAGTTATTGGTATGTTAGGATCTCTATTAATTCTTCTGGCAATGCCTATCTTAGATACATCTCGAGTACGTGGATCTCAATTCCGACCGTTAATGCGATTCTCGTTCTGGGTATTCGTAACAGATTTCTTCTTACTTATGTATCTTGGATCACAACACGCTGAAGAACCTTATATTACAATTGGTATGATTGCTACAGCAATCTATTTCGGTTGGTTCATTGTATTACTTCCTGTAATTGGTATCATCGAAAACACATTAATGGATATTGCTACAGATAAACAATCATAAAAAGCTTAATAGTAAATCAGAACAAAAAACTTTAAAAGCACCTAGTTCATTTAAAGCATTCTTACCATTTATTATTGTTATTTCACTTTCTAGATTAGCTATTTATATTTATTTTGTATTTAAAACAGTTTATTGTATAGATTATATAGAAGAAGATAGATTTGCCCGACAGTTCAATAATGTCCCACTAACTCATGGAGAAAGCGAAATTTGTCTACTTCATGATATTAGGGTATATGACTGGGTTTTAGATGAAATTGGTAAAAAAATTAGCTCTCTAAAATGGGCAAAGACGGAATTACTACGTAATACTGAAAGATTCGATATAAATCAAGTTAATCATTATTTACCTAAAATTCAAAAAGGACGTGAATATTATGATAGAAGATTTAGATATGCTGATAGAAAACAAAAGTTAATTATTGAAAAATACATTGATGAATATTTTTTTAACAAATAATATAGATTAATACTTTCTTTAATTAAAATTATTAAGGAACGTATGCAATATTCATACAGATAAATAAATCCCCGCTTATATTTAAAAGTAAAGAAAATACAGATGGAAGTCCAAATGGTTGGATGTATACTTTGGGAGTATAAGGCTGCAGGTTCGAATCCTGTTCATCTGAATAAATAATAAGGTAAGATTAACTAATATAAAAGTTAACTACAATAATTATCCTATCTTAGAGATAGAGTAAATATTATCTAACTATCTCTAGTTAAGATAAATATGTCCTTATAGCTTAATGGCAGAGCAGGATACTGTTAATATCAAGGCGAAAGTTCGATTCTTTCTTGGGACTAATAATACATAATCTAATTATTTTATAATTGCCATCTTTTTATTTTTAAGATTTATTATCTAATTATATTGAATTGGTAGGTTAATACAATATTATATATGTATTAAACTTATTTATTTTCAGATATTGACTCAACTAATATTATATTATATATTTAAAAAATAATAATAAAGTCTTATTTTAGTTTTTGTCATATTAGTAAATATTATAATATTAAAAGCAATATTATAATATACATAATATTAGGGGATATAATATAATGGTAGTATATCATGTTTGCACCATGATAGTCAGAGTTCGATTCTCTGTGTCTCCACTATTTAATTATATATCGGTATATACTATATATATGTCTATCTTTCTAATAAAATAAACGACTGATTAGTCACAAAATAAAGTAAATTATAATTTACTTTACCAGCCTCGATAGCTCAACTGGTAGAGCACAGACCTGAAGATTCTGGGGAATTGGTTCAAGTCCGGTTCGAGGCATATAAAAGAATCAATATTTTTAAATATTGATTCTTTACGGTTTTAATATCTTAAAAAAAAAATATTAGTATTTTTATTTTAACTATATATAGATGATGTTAATATCTTGTATAGAGATTATAAAGAATTAAAAAAAAAAAATTTTTCTTTATATTAATAACAAATATACAATATTAAATTTATCTGATTTTTAATTTATAAAAACAGATATAGGTAAGTAATTTAAAAACATTGATTATAATAAATATTCTTAAATTTAATAATAATATAAAAAAAATATATATATATATAATATACATAATACTTATCCCATATCTGCCTAATTAGAGTATAACTCCTAGGAAAAGGTCATCTTTGTATAAATATCTTATTTTATTTTAAAGTATTACTATCTTTTATACCTTTTTATCTGATTTTTAGAATAATTTAAGTTAAACAAAAAAGGTATGAAAGAATAATATGTATTAAATTTCTATTTAATACATATTTCGCTGCCTAAACCAAATCTATATAAATAGAATAAAAATTAGAGCCTATAGTAAATTTAATAAGATGTAAGTCCGAAGACTATGTAATACTTAAGAAAGGATATAAATTACTTTATTTATAATTATTGTAAAAAGAGGTATAGACTAAAAGTAATAGGATTATAACCTAATATAGGAGAGATACCCCTAATTGGTAAGGGAGCTGACTGTAAATCAGTCAGACATATGTCTACTACAGGTTCGAGTCCTGTTCTCTTCAAAAATAATGTAAATTTTCATTAGTTTGACCTTTTTATTACTTGAATGAAGTATATAATACGGAGGTCAAAGGAAAAATCAAAAATTATTATGACTTTAAGTTTTCTAAAGCTAGATCATATAAAATAAAAATTCATCCTATCCAAATATATATGATCAGGAAGGTTAGAAATCCGTTGCATTATAATAATATGGCTAGAGCTGTGGTAATGTAAGATAAAACATAGTATTACTGAATTATTCAGTAATATGCGAATGTCGTAAATATATATTGAAACTTTACGCCTATGATGTGATTCAATGAATAAATAAATAGATTAGAATTAGCTTATAAACAGAACTCTTTTTATTGAAATCTTAAAAGTCTTAAAGCGGGCGCATTAGAATGGTTCTAACGCTTCTATTATAATAGAGAAAAAACGGTTCAACTCCGTTCCCTTGCTAATTAAAGAATTAGAAGTTTTAACTTACTTCTAGGTATAATGACTAAATTATATACATAAGATTAATATTTAAAAATAAAGCACTCAGTAATAATTTAATTTCAGAGTCTTATATTTATAAAATTAATCCCCTTTGTTAACAGTAATTAATCTCTATCTCTAACATTATAGGCATAGAACTAATAAGGATACTATTAATGTAATTTTTTTTTTATTTATTCTCCAAAAATATAGGAATTATAATTTTTACCATCTGGTTCTTAAGCTTAAAACACTAAATATATTTTCAAGGATAATTTATTATGTATTATCAGGATTTTTTTAACTTACTGTTTTGATATAATAACTATCTATATTAATTATTATTAAAATAAATTTAATCGGGGAGTATAGAATGAATTTTCTAGTTATTCTGCTTTATGAATTTATTAATATAAATTGTTTAATTTATATTAATATAGATTGTTTAGTTTATATTAATATAAACTATTTAATTTCTCAAGGATTTCTCTTTTTGATTCTTGAGCTGTTTCGGAATAGTGCGTTAAACGCCTGATGTGCTCTCTGTAATTATCTGCTACGATTGAAGTTTCAGTATTAATATAAGGAACATTATTAGATTGAAGAGTATTTATACGATCAATTTCCTTCTCAATATTTTTAATAAAGTGATTCCAAACATCTATGTCTTGTCTCATTCCTTCTAAAGTTGTTTGATAAGTAGGAATACCTTTAGTACTGTATTTACAAACTAAATTTCTAAAATTACTATCTATAATCATACCCTCAGCACATAATACTGGATAATACTTCATCATAACATAAATATAAAATGTTAACATAACAAGAGCACAAATAAAATAAAGGAAAGTTTTTATATAAAAATTATAGTTTTTTGTTAATTTCATCATCATCATCATCATCATCATATTTTTAAGTAGTATTTTTTTTTAGCTTAGCTAACATACAATGCAGATCATTGTATTTTATAAATTATAAATTAATAACTAATTATAACTTACATAACTCGTGTAAATTTTAAGAACACAATAATTCTTTATATTTACTGAATATATTCTAATCGGGGAACATATAGTCCGAAACTATATAGAATCCCATCTCTTGTTCTAATATACTTATTAAAATAAGAATTATGAGTATAGAACTAAGAATGAAACCATTAATGCGAATAGCCCTGTTGCTTCTGCTAGAGCGAATCCTAGAATAGCGTATGTGAATAGTTGACCTCGTAATGCTGGGTTTCGAGCTGTTGATGAAATTAATGATGAGAATACTGACCCAATTCCAATTCCGGCTCCTGTTAATCCAATAGCTGCTAATCCTGCTCCAATATATTTTGCTGCTTGTAACATATGTTGTACTAAATTTATTGTCTAAACTAATATGTTATGACTGTAAGAATGTCTCTAATTTATATATTTAATATATATAAATTATACTGTACGCTTTTAATAGAATACAATAAATAGAATCAAAATTCTTCTAATTTAAACTTAGTTTTATTATAATAAGTAATTTATTAAAATTCGAGGATTAAAAAACTACTTATTCTATTCTATGCGGAAAGGATAGGAATTGAACCTATAAGAATTTCTTCTCCCAGATAGCAACTGAAACGCCTCACCAATAGCTTGCCTTTCCTATCCATAATTCTGAATTTTAAAAAGCTGTTATTACTTAAAAGTAAAGTAAATCTGTTTGGAGAAAAATTTTTATAGTGACTTAATCGTTATAAAATGGAGAACAGTAGGGATCGAACCTACGACAAACTGATTAAAAGTCAGCTACTCTACCACTGAGTTATGTTCTCTTAAAAAAATAACTATCCTTCCCAACTTCGGGAAGGTATGGTAAATCTAGCAAGGATTATTATTAATTTTCTGAACTAAATTGATTCGAACAATTAATCTTCTCAACCAAAATGAGACGAGTTGCCAATTACTCTATAGTTCATTTTATTTTAATAAAAGAATTATACAGTATTAGATAGAAGAAGGTTACAAGGATTCCCTAAAGCTAAGTTTTAACTTAAAAAAATAGAATAAAGCTGTTATATATTTAATTGTATATTTATATCTACTACTAAAATTATTGTACTTAGAAATAGTAACAATTAATTTTAATTATATTTCATTAGATGTAATTACTAGAATCTCTCAGCTGAGATTTTCTCAAATTCTTAATAATTTGAATATTATTCTAAATAAGAATATATGTTGTTATATATTTAATATATGTTTTATGATAATTTATGTATAACCAAAAGTAAATATACACTTACTTTTTTAATATATAAATGATTAAGATTAATATCTACCGGTAACCGGAATCGAACCAATCACTTAAATTTACAAGATTTATGTTATACCACTTAACTATACCGGCTTATAATATAAATTCTAACATATAATATATTATATTTATTATAATTAGAATTTATATATTATTGACTAATAGATACAAGAATTTTTATTATAATAAAAATTATTCTGATATAACTTTATTGAGTCTATTTGATGAAGAAATGAAAATAAAAAAATTTAGCACCAACCGGATTCGAACCGGTGTTCCTTAAGTGAAGGCTAAGGGAATTAACCAATTATTCGATGGCGCCTTATGCAGAAAAGGGACTTGAACTCCTTAACTTCAGATCATGAGACTGACATGTTACCTGTTACACTATTCTGCATTATTAAATAAATAAATAACAGTATTTATTTATTTATCCACGATTCCTGAATCCTAAACAGATCAGAACCAGGTGTGGTTAAAGAATATTTAATATTCTTTTTTATCCGATGCTTTGAACTTTCCTTGACAGGATATTCTTTTACAAGCAGAGAGACTTGAACTCTCACGTCGTTTAAGACTCCTCCTCTTAAGGGAGGCATGGCTACCAATTTCATCATGCTTGCTATTCTTTTATGTTAAGTATAATAAAATTACCTTTTCTTTTAATAGTTTTATTTTAGCCTTGAGAGTAAGCATACAATACTTTATTAATATAGCATATAATCCGTTTTACAAATTATAGGAATACACATATATATATATAATATATAATAATTTAAGAATATTAAAGACTATTAATTAATATTCCTATTCCTAGAATAATATTTAATATATCTATACAGTATTGAGATTAAATAATACTTAATAATCGTTAATATAATAAAATCTTTGATATTAAAACTAATATTAATGATTATTATAATCAATCTCTTTTATTTAATAATGAATATTAAGGATCTTTATTAATTAATCCCATTAACACAATTAAAATTTACGGGGATAACTAATAAATTAGCTTGTTGTTTAATTATTTAATTTCCTTTGAGGTAAAGGTATTTATGATTACATATTTATAGTTTATTTTAGATAATGCTACTTATGAGAAAGTTCTTGGTGCAATATCAAAAGCAATTAAAATAGATGGTACAAGTACAACTAATGCAATTGCTACAGGTAACATACCAGTCCACATGAAAGTCATTAATTGATCATATCGTAGACGTGGTAAAGTAGCTCGGAACCATACAAAAGCAAAAAGGAAAATACAAGTTTTAAGTCCTAAAATAATACTTTGAAGATTAATAAAGGTATCATTTGTAAATAATTCTGGCATATTCCATCCACCTAAGAATAAAATGGCAGTTAAGCTAGACATTAAAACAATACTTGCGTATTCACCTAAGAAGAAGAATACGAAAATCATTCCAGAATGTTCTGTGAAGAATCCTGCTACTAATTCTGATTCTGCTTCAGGTAAATCGAAAGGTGTTCGATTTGTTTCAGCTAAAGCTGAAATGAAGAAAATAATGAACATAGGTAGAAGTGGTACAATAAACCAAATAGATTCTTGTGCTTCAATAATTCTTGTAATATTAAATGTACCTGCTAATAAAATAACTGTTAAAATAGCTGCACTTAATACTAATTCATATGAAATCATTTGAGCAGTAGATCGTAGTGATCCTAAGAAGGCGTATTTACTATTAGCTGACCATCCAGCGAATAATACTCCATAAATACCGATAGATGAAATGGCTAATGTATAAAGAATTCCTAATGGAAAATCTGAAATTCTTAATCCTGCACCAAATGGAATAACTGCCCAACCTAATAAACTAAAGACTAAAGTAATAACAGGTGCTAAAAAGAAAAGACTTTTTGTAGCATGAGCTGGAATAACTGTTTCTTTAACTACTAATTTTAAGGCATCTGCGAATGGTTGTAATACTCCGTAATATCCTACTTTATTTGGTCCAACTCGTCGTTGCATTGAACCCATAACTTTACGTTCAATAATTGTCATAAAAGCTACTGCTAATAAAATAGGAACTAGTACAACCAATACCTGTAGTAAATCAAATAAAGTATTGATCATATTTTGATAATTAACTAATATATGTACATATAAATAACTATAGTAACTCAAAACATAGTTATTTAAATTTATATTAATTCATCTAAAATTTAAATATCCTAGAGTTTATTATAATAATCTTTTGTTATTTAATTCATGACCTCTAATTTAATATAAATAGATGTATGAGGTAAACATTTAAAATAAGATTACTTATTAACTAACCGAAACTGTCTTATATAAAGAATTCTTTAAGGCAACAAATTATTTTATTGATTAATAATTTTCTTATAATAGAATATACAATCTTTAGAATATCTAATAAATTTTTAACCTGTTTAATAAGGAAAATGAAGACATATAGTTGGTTTAGGTAAAATTTTAAAATTTTTCTACAACTAAATAAAGGAGAAAAACGATGTATAACATATTAGTTAAATAAATAATTTTGCGGATAAACTACCGTTAATTGTCTACTTAAAAAGGAAGGATAATATTATTATAATTAATATTTAGTTCAACGTCATTAATCTTAAAGTTGACTATATAACAATATTTAGTGAATGTTATATAGATCCACTATGAATTAAATATTTATAAACAGGTTTCATTTAGATTGATGTAAATTACATTGATAAATTTATGTAATTTATTCCAGATTTATAAAATTATTTATTTTATTTTTCTTCCCTATTGACCAAATAATTTAAGAAAGATCTATATTTAAAAAATATAATGAACTCTAAATTGAGACATTTTTTCGGGGATTATTATTAATTTTTAATTTAATACTTTCCTTAAGACTATTATTCCTTTAAGATGAAAGTATTTTTTTAAGTAAAATAATAAATTTGCTGAATACCGTGGTACTAGAAGTACCAGGAAACATTTATTATTATGATTGAGAATCTAACCATGATAGATAATTTTCTAATGATACAGCTTCTACAGCAATTGGCATGAAACCATGATATACACCACATAGTTCACTACATTGACCATAGAATACTCCTTCTCGTTGAATGAATACAGATGTTTGGTTAAGTCGTCCTGGTGTACAATCAATTTTTAATCCTAAAGCAGGTACAGCAAAATCATGGATTACATCCGCACCTGTTACTACAAATCGAATATGTGTATCTACGGGTACAACAACTCGGTTATCTACATCTAGAAGTCGTAGTTGTCCGTCTTCTAAATCAGAGTCTGGGATCATATATGAATCAAATTCAATAGATTCTCCGTCTTCATTTACAAAATCTGAATATTCGTATGACCAATACCATTGATGTCCTACTGCTTTAATTGTCATAGATGGTGAAATTACTTCATCCATAAGATAAAGTAATTTGAAAGATGGGAATGCAATTGCAATTAATACAAATGCAGGTGTAATAGTCCAAATTAATTCAATAACTGTACCGTGGTTCATATATTTGTATACAATAGGGTTTTTATCGTAACTGAAGTTCATAACAATTGAACCAATTACCCATGTTACACCAATGAAAATAACTACTAAGTAGAAGAAAATAGAATTATGTAATTCTGTAATACCTTCATATGTAGGAGTAGCCCCATCTTGGAATCCTAATTGCCATGGTTCAGGTGCATCACAACGAATAGGATTAAAAATTAATGATAATAAACTAAACATAATAAATTATATAGGACATATCCCCAATATTTGTAGCATTTTATATTCTAATTATTATCATAATCTTTAATCTAAAGAAATCCCATTAATTAAAACATTCCAATTATGTAAATTATATGTTAATTTTTTCTTGCTATATGCATTTATACGATGGGAGAAATATAAAATGTTCTCTGTTTTTAATATTCTCATTTGATTTACATCAAGCAAGGAATATAATAATTATAAATTCATTTGACCTAAAGAAATTGAATTTATAATTAGTGCATCACTAGAAATTAATATATAAATCTAGATCTGATAAATAGAGTGAGGTTTAGCTATAATATAATAGGACCTATGCACTCATTTTTAGGTGTAGGTTATTAAGGGATACAGGAATCGAACCTGTTTCTTCATGGTGTAAGCATGACAATTTAACCGTTAATATAATCCCCCATATTACTTTCTTTAAATTAATAATTTAATTTATACACTACTTTATAAATATATAATCTAATTTATATATTACTTTTAAATATATAATTTAATTTATATATTACTTTTAAATATATAATCTAATTAATATACTATTCTTAAATTAGTAAATATTATATCTTACTTTTAAGTATAACATTTTAATATTTTTCATAAACAAGAAAAATAAAAACGTTTTTACTGATTTCAGCACTATTTTTATAATTTATACAAATAAAGGGACTTGAACCCTTAAGCCATTACTGGCACCTCATCCTAAGTGAGGCTTGTCTACCAATTCCAACATATTTGTTATGATTCTCTAGGGATTACCTATTTATTTTAAATCATAATATTTTTATTCCACTAGACCATATATTTATTTATATAGTATACATCGAATAGCTAAAAATATAATTTCTTTTAATAATTATAAAAATATTAATCCAAGATTTGAATCATACCTAAAAATTTGTCAATATATCTTAATCATAATATTTTATTAAAGAAAAATATGTAATTTTAGCAATAGCAGGACGTAATAAATTATTTATATAGCTAGCAATAAGGTATAGAAGATAAAACAAGATTAAAAATATGTTTAAACTATAAGATTATATTTGCATTGATTATCATTAAAAATATATGAATGAAATATTAAAATCTCTATTTAAATTTTGAGATATTTGAACCATACTTCAGAACATTTTTATTCGGGGAATAATATATTAATGTAAGTTAATGGCATCTTTAATGTATGAACATGTTAACACACAGAATACATAAGCTTGAATTACAGAAACTGCTAATTCTAAACCAATTAGAGCTACGAAAATAGCAAATGGGATTAGAGTTAATGCTCTAACGATGATTCCTGATGTAAATAATTTATATAGGAATGTAGATAGAATTTTTAGTAAAGTATGTCCAGCAACCATGTTTCTGAATAATCGAACTCCTAATGATACAGCTCGAGCCATATATGAAATAAGTTCAATTAATACTAACATAGGTACTAATGCTAATGGTGTACCAGATGGAATAAAGTAAGAGAAGAAGTGAATTCCATGAATTTGTAAACCTAATGTTGTTACACCAATGAAAATCATAACAGATAATCCTAATGCAACAATTACTGATGTTGTTACAGTAAATCCATAAGGAATATTACCGTTTAAGTTAGCAATAATAATGAAGAAGAATAGTGAGTAAATAAAAGGTGTATAAATTTCATTATTAGCTCCAATTTGATCTCGTACCATACCTTGTACTGATGCATAAGCACTTTCTAAAGCTACTGACCATTTGCTAGGAATTAATTTAAATGAATTATTACCTACAATATGTAGTCCAAGAATTAAAAATACTACAATAATACAGTAAAAACCTAAGTTTGTTAAAGATAAGTTAAAATCACCTAAGATAGGTGCTTTAACACTAATGAAAGGTAGAACTTCGAATTGTTCTAAAGGAGATTGTACATAAAATTTCATCATATTTAAATAAATAAGTTTATTGACTAACTTACCTGTTAAACCTTTATCTTTATAACTATCAAGATAAAGAATAAAATGGATATTCGACTCACGTCGTTTTATCTTAACGTTAGTGTAAAAATATATACATAAATAGATTATCTTATAAATAAAATACATATTAAATTTCCTATATTAATTAACCCACTCTTATATTTTAAATTACAGAATTAATAATTTTACTATACTACTTAGAATAAAAGATGAATACTAAGTAAATATTTAATTTTCGGGGATTAATACTTATTAATTGTCAGCCCCAGGTTCCCCTAGGACTACCCTGTTTCAACTTCGAGACGATAAATTCCCAAGGTTCGTACGTCAAATTTATATATATTACATTTCACTAATGATCAATACTAAAATTCTTGAGATGCACAATTGCTTTTGCTTAGTAATATATGTCAACGTTACAACCCCCCAGCGATTCTCTCAGCCCGTGATGAGCAGTTAGTACACTTTAAGGATTTAACTTCACCGCGACGTAGTGATTCGCGATTACTCGAAATTCCTTCTTCATGTAAGCGAGTTCCAGCTTACAATCCGCAGATTAATATTATTTAATGTTTAGCTCCATCTTTCGATATTGCATCACTCTGTTAATATTCTTGTAGCACGTCGATAGCCCACACCCTAAGGATCATAATGATTTGTCATAGTCCCCCTAAAATCACTCTTTAATCAGAATGATACTGTTAAGATTTAATTAACAGTGAGGATCGCGTTAGTTTTGTTTTTAATCACAGAATTAATTGGAATTAACCTTACGCTTTACCAGCACTAACTGAGGACAACCATGCAATACCTGTTATTAATATACTCTTCAGTAAGCTATATCAAAAATATATATCTATATAGACATATATTTTTATTTATAATTTTTATTAATAATGCATAATGTGGTAAGATTTTTCGCGTGTCTACGAATTAAATAACATGCTCCACTCCGTTTGCCTTAAAGCCGTCTAGTTATTAATATTTTAGCCATGCGGCCGTACTTTACAGGTGGCAAAATTAAGTCGTTAAATACAAGACTTGTTTAAAAAAACTAATCTTTAATTTGCATCGTTTACGGTTAGGAATAATGAGGTGTCTAATCTCTTTCTATACCCTAACTTTCGTACCTTACTGTCAATTTTACATAGTAACATGCCTTCGCTTTATGCATTCCCCCTAGTATCAAAACATATCAAATCTACTCTAGGTATTTTTGTTACTTCCATCAAATTCTAGTTCAACTTAATGTGAACCGGCTGCGTACCCTTTACACCGTCTATATGCTCCCATGGGTTGCCCCTTCCGTTTAGCCGCTTCTGCTGGCACGGATATTGGACAGGACTTATATAATTTTTAATCATTATTTAAAAATATTATCGATATCTAACATCCTGATAGATAATCGAACCTAGGTCACTGGTTCACACTTTTGTGCATTGACCAAGATTCTTCACTGCTGCGCATCATTAATGATACTTTGGACTTTTTCATTTCCAATGTCAAATTTAAGACTTCCATCTAATATTTCCCATCATAGGCTTGTTAAGCTTTACCTCACCAACTACCTAATAAGAATCAAGCGAAACTAAGAGCGGAATTTGTTCCTTTTCTTTATTCATTATCTAAATGATCTCTTTGATCCTTTTCTTGAAATTACTGACCTGTACGCCATGATTAACTAATTAACCATAAGACTCGCATGTGTTATACACCTAGATACCCAATCGGAAGTACCATAACCAAATACTTCAAATAACTTTTCTTATTTCTAATATTATTAATAAATAATATTAGGTTATAAAAGCTTCAACTTTTATGTTTTATTTTATGTTAATTATTATAACATTGTTCTATTTTATTCTCTTTTAATTATATTTTCGGATTAAAAGGGATTCGAACCCCTGAATGCTTTTAAACATTATTGTAGTTCAAATACAACGCCTTAAACCAGACTTGGCTATTAATCCTTATATCTTGATTAAAATTGTAAGTAATTTTTACTTTTATAAACTTAAATTGAGATCACTTTTATCTCATATAAATTGCTCATTTAATATAATAATTTAATTTTAACTGTTCAAAATAGCTAATACATTAAATTTATTAGTCGGGCGAAGAATAATTTATTATTCTTAATATAAAGTCTTATTATTAAAATTACTCTTTCTTTTAAATATTCTTTTTATAATAAATATTTACATAAATAAGCTATTATTAGATATAATAACGAACCTTTGTCAAAGACAAATAATAATTGAAAGTGAGGATTAATTTAATATAATATATTTTATTAATTATATTATTTGAATATTAATTAATAGAATAATTAATATTAGTTATAATAGAGTACTAATTACTTAAAGTTTATAAATGAGTAATTTATTATATATTATTAAAAAATAATTTAGATGAATATCTTTATTAAATTATTCTTTAATGCTCGCTCATATCCTAAATAAATTTCTGTTCTGAGGATATTTTTATAAAATTTTAATATTTAATCAGGGAAACTGTTATTATATGCCCGTGTGATCATTTAGTTTATCTTTTCATTAAGTAAAGATGATATTAATATTAATTATTATATTCTAAATATACTATTACATGATTATATATGAGATTAGTTTCTACTAAAATTATACATAATCAAGAAGAAACAAAAGATATTACAATAGGGGATTTTATTTAGGCATAGAAATTGTACGAGTATTAATAGCCGATCGTTGGTCAGTGAAGTAAAGTCTTCCAGAACCAATTTCGAATACGAAACCTAATGTTAATACTGTGAAGAAAATAATAGCAATCCAGAATCCATAAATAGAAACTTGATATAAAGTCACTCTAATAGGGTACATTAATAAAATTTCTAAATCGAAAACTAAGAATAGAATACCTACTAAATAATATTGAATACTAAAAGGTGTTCGAGTTTGTCCATAAATAGGTGAAAAACCACATTCGTAAGCGGTAACTTTTTCAGAATCAGGTCGATGAGCTGCTAATAATACGTTTAATACTAATAAAATTGCAACTAAAATAGGTACAACAATAAACATCATTTTTAATGAATTCATTAGAAGTTAAATAGAGTTAAAGCTAGAAGTGTTGCGCTGTTTAAGATTAATGATGGTTTAAATACATATAATGCAATAACCATTGTTAATGTAGCAATAGTGAAACTATGTACATTTGTTAATTTTAATTCGGGTGAATATCTCATTTCATTATTATCTTTATTAGCTGATTCGAAATGAATAACTCGAATAATTTTTAAATAATATGAAGCACTAATTACAGAAACAATAATAGCTACTAACGATAAGAAATAATATCCTCTATGAGTTGCTGAATATAAAATCATTTGTTTTCCGAAGAAACCAATTAAAGGTGGTACACCTGCCATAGAGAATAAACTGATAGTTAAAGCTAAACCTAATAATGGATTAGATTTAAATTGTCCTTTAAGATCATCAATAAATTGAATATCTGTAGATTTTTTAGATAAATTAATCATATATCCAAAAGCTAATAATACTAAGAAAGCATTTAAATTAGTAATAGTATATTGAACTAAATAGAATACAAATGATTCAATTGATTCTTCACTATTAATAGCTAATGCTAATAATAAGAATCCTACATGAGAAATAGTACTATATGTAAATAATCGTTTAATTCGATATTGTGCTAAACCTACTACTGTACCAATAATTAGAGATAATAGTGAAGAAATTAATAATAAATTTTTCCATACATCAATAGATACACCGTTTAATACTAAAGCTAATGATGATCCATTAAATTCTAATCCACTTTGTAATGTTAATAAGAATACTACAATTGAAATTTTAGGCATAATAGCTAACCATGCTGTAACAATTGTAGGTGTACCATCATAAACATCAGGTGCCCAATTATGGAATGGAGCTGCAGCAATTTTGAATAAGAAACCAATAACAGTAATAGTTAATCCAATAATACATGGACCTAATCCTTCTGTTAGATTATTAATATTTCCTACTGATAATAGTGAGAAAATTCCTTCAAAATTAGTTAGACCTGTATAAGCATAAACTAATGCAGAACCTAATAAGATTAAACCTGAAGATAATCCCCCTAATAAGAAATATTTTAGACCTGCTGCTGTGGCTGATTCTGATTGTCGGTATAATGAAGCTAAAATATAAACAGCAAATGATTGTAATTCAATACTTAAATACATAGAAATTAAATCCGCACTTGAAATAAGTAAAGAAGCACCGCATGTTGTGAATAAAATAATTAATGAATATTCTGGGATAGTTGGTAAAGCTGTAAATACTGATTGTACTCGTCTTAGTACTTTAGATGTTACAGGTGCCCAAGCTGATAAGATAATTGACCCAGTAATAAAAATAAATCTATCAAAATATTGTGATAAAGCTGAGATTTCAAATAATCCACTGTAAATACCTACACCAGATCCAATAGATTGAATAAATAATCCATTAAAAGATAATCTAGCTGCATATAATAAGATAATAGATGTAACTCGTGTTAATAAAATTGGTGAAATTTTAATAGCTGGTAAAGCTACAGCTGTCATTAAACTAAAAATGGCTACTACAAGCATCCTATGAAAGTTATTATTAAAATATAATTTCCTTCTACTTTTACTTTTATCTTTATCTTCCAACTATTAATAAATATACCTTGTTTGCAACAAAAAATATTTAAGAAGAAATGAGGTAAATATCTAATAATTATTTATTTTCTTCTTTCATTGCCAGATTATTTATTAATCGGGGATTAAATTTATCTTGTGAGATATTTTTAATAAATAGTATCCAACTATTTAATTACATTTTTCGAATATAAACTCGTGATGTTAATAATTGTACGAAGTATGGTAGAATGTATCGTGAAAAAATAAAGATAATTGTGAAAAGTGAAATAATTGCAAAAAGAATTTGATTTGTAAAGAAATAAGGTAATAATTGAGGCATATTATAAAAATATATTTACCCAGTCTACTTGAAAGAACGGGAATTCTTTAATATATATTAAAGAATGGCTAAAGCTTTATAAACCTTGTTTGATACTGACTAAATGACAGTTAGGCAATATTTGTAAAAATTCTAATACTATAGTGATTATTTTATCGGGGATTGATTAGATTATGATTGTTTTGGTAACATTAAGAATGCATGGTATGGAGTTGGACTAGGTACTCCCCATTCTAATGTTGTTGTTGCTAATGATTCGTTTTGATATGAAGGTGTACTCATGAAGTATGCTGGAGTTCCCCATGGGTTAGCTGAAGCTACTGGTTGATTTACAAACATATCGTAGATTACATATAGGAATAATCCCATAGATACTACTGATACTAATGAACCAATTGAACTTACATAGTTCCATCCTTCGAAAGCATCTGGATAATCAGGAATTCGTCGAGGCATACCTGCTAATCCTAAGAAATGTTGAGGCATGAATGTTGTATTTACACCAATGAATAATGACCAGAATTGAATTTGTGCTAGAGTTTCTGAGAACATTCGTCCAAAGATTTTAGGTGCCCAGTAATAGAATCCTGCGAATAGAGAGAATACTGCCCCCATTGAAAGTACATAATGGAAGTGAGCAACTACATAATATGTATCATGCATTGCTACGTCCATTGATGCGTTAGCTAGAACAACTCCTGTAAGTCCTCCAATTGTGAATAGGAATACGAATCCTAGTGCGAATAACATTGATGCTGTGTATCGAACTGAACCTCCGTAACATGTAGCAAGCCATGAGAATACTTTAATTCCTGTTGGAACAGCAATAATCATTGTAGCAGCTGTGAAGTAAGCTCGTGTGTCAACATCAAGTCCTACAGCATACATGTGGTGGCTCCATACAATGAACCCAAGAATTCCAATAGATGCAATAGCATAAACCATTCCAAGGTAACCGAATACTGGTTTACCTGAGAATGCTGAAATTACATGTGAAATCATACCGAAACCTGGAATAATAATTAAGTATACTTCAGGGTGACCGAAGAACCCACCTCTTAAAACCTTAGATTATAAATCTCTTTCTAAGGCCCATGTTCTACTCATGATCTCATATAGAGTATTGTAGTCTTGTGCTAAGTAAGAGGCCGACTGTACATTAAATATCTTTTCAGATATCCACAAGTGACCCAGTCTGTAGCGATAATTTAGATTACCGACGGTCTTGATAGGAGAATATTTTGACCGTTTTCACTTGTGTCGCTAATGCAAACATATTATTTACATCCTTACACCTGTCGGTGTAAGCATACTATTTTTTTAATACTGTTTTTTTCTAAAAATTGTACAGTATATATAATATGAACTAGAAGGAAGGTATACATATATAATATATATGTATTCATTTTAATAGGTCTTTTATTTATTTAATTTTAGACATCTGCCTATTAAATTTTACAACTTCTCTTTAAAAAGATTATTTTGAACCTTCTTCTTTATTCCTGTTTGGAACCGTATATTGTTTACTTGTTAATTCTTGCTGCTTTAATTTTTAGTAAGGCTCGTGAATCTGGAGATAAGTGTTCTCCTTTCATTAATGAAGTTCGAATTTCTTTCCAAATTAAGTAAGATTTAGCTTTTTTTGTACGTAATTGATGAGTATCAAAATATTCTAATACTTTTTCCATATTATTAACTCCATTAACAGTTAATTCAAAATTATTTTGTTTATAATGGGGTCGTACTACTCCTATTAATAAATTAGCAATATGTACTAAAATAGGTTGATTAATTAAACCTAATTGGCTTAATAAAAATCGAAATCGATAACCTTTAGAATTTCCCAATAATGAACATGTGAAACATCCTTCTGCATCAGTAATACCAGCTAACCAGTAATCATAAAGGGTGGGTAGTACTAATGTAGGAATAAATGGAATAATAAAACCTTGAGTTCGTTTATTAAAAGCTTCTAAAAATAAAGTAAAGCTAGATTGTTTTAATGGAAATACTAAATTACCGTTAAATACAAGAATTAATAACTCTACATTAGCTTTATCTTTAACAACATATCGACTAGTAGTTGGGCCTTGTTTCATTACATTTCCAAACCCTAATACCTCTTTAATGTAATTTAATACTTGAATATCTGAAGTACTTTGAGTGATAACGAAAACAGGAGTATGTTGTTTAATTAGAGTAAAACTACCGTCTCCTTCTGTAAAACCAATAAGCCATTCTAAGAAATCTTTACTTGGAAGTGGTTTATTAGGATGTCGTTCTCTATAAAGTTTGTAAAATGTTTCAAAATTGAATTGAGATTTAGAGTATAAAGCAGAAATAACAACAGGTAATACGGATAATTTTTGGCTTAAGAATAGATGTTCGTATAATACTGGATCACCTCCACCTGCTGGGTCGAAGAATGATGTATTAAAGTTTCGATCTGTTAAAATCATTGTAATAGCACCTCTTAGTACAGGCATAGCCATAATAATAATAATAGCTTGGAATAACATAGCCCATACGAATAAAGGCATTTTGTGTAATGTCATACCTGGTGCTCGCATGTTTAGAACTGTTGTAATAATGTTAATTGAACCTAACATAGAAGACATTCCGGATAAGTGAACAGAGAAAATAGCTAGATCAACTGATCCTCCTGAGTGTGATTGAATTCCAGATAATGGCATATATAATGTCCACCCAGTACCTGCACCTTGTTCTACGAAAACTGAAGCTACAAGTAATACTGTAGATGGGATTAAAATCCAGAATGAAATGTTATTTAATCGAGGGAATGCCATATCCGGTGCTCCAATTAATACTGGTACCATATAGTTACCAAATCCTGCCATAGCAGGTACCACAGCGAATAATAACATAATTAATCCGTGAGCTGTAATAATTACATTGAATAGTTGATGATTACCGGCTAAGAATTGACTACCTGGCGCTGACAGTTCTAATCGAATTAATACCGATAGTCCCGTACCTACTAATGCCATGAAAATTGCGTAAATTAAATATAAAGTACCAATATCCTTAGCATTTGTAGATAGAAGCCATCGAGCAAACAT